ACTTTATCAATAGTTATCCATAGTTATATATAACTATGGATAACTATTGATATTGAGTATCAATGTCCAATTTGAATCGATCTCAATTGATCTCTTGTTACTGCTCATACGATAACTAATAGTTAGGGATAGGGATGACAGGATTTGAACCCGTGACATTTTGTACCCAAAACAAACGCGCTACCAAGCTGCGCTACATCCCTTTCCATTGGTTTCCAGTGTCATTGGAAAGAATCTTTGTCTTGTTTTCCACTTCCGTTATTTATATATTATATTATTTATATATATTATATATATATATCATATATCCTGCCATTTTTTTTAGTTTCATATCTTATAATATAGAATATGAAAAAAGAAAAATATTCTATAGAATAAGAAAGAATAAAAGAAGAATATTTTTTTTAATAAAAACAGAAAATATATAGAGTATAATAATAAGAACAAAGAATATAAAAAAAGAATATATATATTAAATCGAATCTAAATATCAAAAATATTTAGAAAAAAAAAACATGAAAAATAGAAATATAGAATAATGAAAAATATTCTATTAATATATTAAAATTCATAATAGAATAAAATAATATAGTTAAATATAATACTATATATAATACTATTAATAATAATTATTTAATTAAATAATATAATTATTTAATTAAATAAAATAAAAAGAATACTCTATAAAAATAAAAAATATCTAATGAATCGTTGTACATTTCAATTTGAATTGGGACTTCTCCCGACAAATGCAAGTGGTTATTAATAAAATAACCATTTAATCATATTCCTATATGTAATTATGTATTACAAATTACAAGAAAAAAGAAGGAGGATTTGAAATGCGAGATCTAAAAACATATCTCTCTGTGGCACCAGTGGTAAGTACTCTATGGTTCGGGGTTTTAGCGGGTCTCTTGATAGAAATCAATCGTTTATTCCCGGATGCATTGATATTCCCCTTTTTTTCATTCTAGTGATTGGCACGGGAAGGGGTAACGAAGATTAGAAATCCAGTCAAATATCTGTGATTAATTCCCTCTTCCTTATTTCTTTTTTTTTAGAAGTAGAATAAGTTAGAAAAAAAAAGAGAAAGAAGAAAGATGGATTTGGCCTCAGTGAAACTCGGAATTTTTCCCAGGTTTCAATGGAATTGAATTATTAATTCAATTCCATTGCTATTAATAATAGAGTGAGACCAGAAATGGAATGCTAGGGCAGGGGCAATAATATCATACAAGATACTTAAATGAAAAATGAAATACTGTACTGCGATTCGAAATATAGTTCGAAATCATTGTATTACTTAATTATTACTGTACTATATAAAAAGAATTGGAACAAAATCTTTCATAATTTGATTTTGAATTATCAACTTCTACTTTTTTCTTCTTCGCTTCGAATCTGAAAATAGAAGAGTTAAGTGAATCAAAAAACCAAAGGAGGTTCATGGCCAAGGGTAAAGATATCCGAATAACTGTTATTTTGGAATGTACCAGTTGTTATCAAAAGAGTGTTAATAAGGAATCAACGGGTATTTCCAGATATATTACTCAAAAGAATCGACACAATACGCCTAGTCGATTGGAATTGAGAAAATTCTGTCCCTATTGTTGCAAACATATGATTCACGCAGAGATAAAGAAATAGAGAAAATGGATCGCTTGTGTGTCACCCTTCCAAGGCAGATGAAAAATGATATTTCAGATATATTCTAGAAATTAGATATCTATAATTATATATAGAAATTATATATATATAATATATAACATGAAATTAGATACATATAACATTATATAGCATATATCTCATTATATAATAATATATATTAAAAAATAATAATATAAATAAAACAAATCCTTTTTTTTATAAGAAATGGGATTTTCGGGATAGGAATAAACAAACCATGGATAAATCTAAGCGACTCTTTCTTAAATCCAAGCGATCTTTTCGTAGGCGTTTGTCCCCGATCCAATCGGGGGATCGAATTGATTATAAAAACATGATTTTACTTTATCGATTTATTAGTCAACAAGGAAAAATATTATCTAGACGTGTGAATAGATTGACCTTAAAACAACAACGATTAATTACGATTGCTATAAAACAAGCTCGTATTTTATCTTTGTTACCTTTTGTAAATAATGAAAAAAAAGAATTTGAAAAAGGCGAGTCGACCACTAGAACTACTACTATCGTTCTTAAAAAAAAAATATAGAGTTACTCTTCAATTGAATTCAAATTTGAATCTAAACTCAAATTAAATGTGGATTGATATTTTATTCGAAAACTACGACAATCCAATTGGGGTTGTTGCGTTGTAAGAAAAAAGATAAGAAGAAGAACAAATCTTTTTTTTTTGAGCGTGGTTGTTCATTTATTTTGATGACTTTATCATATGAATTCTATTTTATCATACAAATCTCTTCTATTCTACCACCTTCCCGGAGTTCAGTCTCCGGGAAATTTATCTTTTTATGATCTCGTTAGCAATCATAAAAAGACAATTCCCTTTTAATATAGCTATTTGTGCAACTATTTTACGATTAAGAAGCAATTGCCTCTTGTACAGATTATACATTAAATTACTATATTTATAGTATCTTTTTTTTTTATTCTCGCCAATTACTGCATTTATTCGACTTATCCACAAACCGCGAAAATCTCTTTTTTTCCTATCTCTATCCCGATGAGCCGAAACCAAAGCTTTTATTTTCTGTTGCGAAATAGTTCGAGTAAGTCTTGAATGAGCTCCGCGAAAGCTTGATGTAAATAAACGAATTTTTGTCCTCCGTTTTCGAGCGATATATCCTCTTTTAATTCTGGTCATTGAATAAATGAGACTTTGATGAATAACTATTTTTTTTTTCTTTCAGTTATTCTTTTATCTTTCCTAGTCTATTAATAACAAAAATGGATTCTTCCAATGTATAAAATAAAAATTCCAATGGCTTTTGCTACTATAACCTTCCCAACCACGATTTTTTTTTCTAAGCATTTAACCTTGAAATATCAAATTGTATTGATACTAGGTGTTAAAAAAACATAGTAAATTAAATAGAAATAGATAAAGAAATGGTGGGTTCCATCGTTTCTATGATTACTTTTTAAACGGTGAGGTCCTCTCTATACACCGGAGCCCCTTCCTTCATTGAATCTTCATTAAATCAATGTTATTGTTAACTTGTACAGTTCACACTCATGGGCTCTACCCATGAAATATCTAGTAATAGGTCTTTCACAACGAAATCTAGCTATACAGTAACGGTATTTAAGTATGAAGATTAGCTGGGTAGTTGACCCTCTTAGTCCGTTCTTGCAAAATTTAGGGCATAATTTTTCTTTATTTGAAATAGGATTTTCCCCGCTTAATGGATAACCATTTGTTACCAATGGGAAAGTTTTTTTCATCTGAAATTGCAAATTGAGGTGATTCGGTTTGCACCAATCGAAACCATAAATTTGATACACAATAGAATTCTATATATAATTCTTATTAATAGAATAGATTTTTTATAGATTTTTTTAAGTTAAGATAGTGTTAATGGAAGCACATTATCTTAACTGGAAAAAATTTCTTTTTTTTTTAGTGTATGATCTAATAGTCTATGATCTAAACGAGTCGCACATACACCCTAGTACATGTTCCTCGGCGCTGAGGGCATCCCCGAAGAGCGGGAGATTTTGTGACATTTCGGATTGGCTGTCTTGTGTTTCTAATAAGTTGTTTTATAGTTGGCATGGTGAGTCATATACATAATGAACTGGTTTAGATCAATCCAAACCCGATGATTATGAATTATTTAGATTCTATTAATCTATTAATTATTATAAATATTCTATTCAATTTGGTTGGTAAGAGGATTAAAAAAGAGAAAAGAAAATCTCAAATCGTGTATTTACGAGGAATCCTTTCTGCTCATTTTTTATTCACAAAGAATCAGCTACCATATCAATAATTCCGTAGTCTTGGGCTTCTTCTGCTGACATATAAAGATCCCTTTCCATGTCTTTGTATATCTGCCATGAAGGTTTGCCGGTTCTTCGTGCATAAATCGTTGTCATAGTTTTGCGAATTTTCAGTAATTCCTCCGCTTCCAGCACACATTCTACCGTTTGTCCCTCAAAAAAAGAACTAGCAGGTTGATGGATCATTACCCTGAAAATATAACATAATAAAGGTTTCCCCTAATCTCGCACGATAAGGCGGGAGATATAAAAGAGATATAAATAAGAAAAAAAACAAACAAAGATAGAATTGAACAACCGTACAGGCATCTTTTGCATATTGCATACGGCTATACTATGGAATTTATTTTTACCTTCCATCGAATAAATAGAAAATATAAAATATACTGGGTCTATCAGACCCAGATCAGTAAATGATCCAAAAACCACCCTTGCTTTTTCAGAATTTTTTTAAAATACTATGATGATTCCGTTACTTTCTTCTTTTCGTCTCTTATTCAGCAATCCAAAAGTTTCTTTTTTTTTTTCAAATAAAAAAAGATTGTTTTTTTTATATTCTTTCATAAAATAAATATTCTTAAAAGCTTTCCGGTGTAAAAACGGAAAACAAAAAAAGTTTGTGACACTGAAAGAGGCTCCCGATAGATCGGATAAAATCGTACCCTTTTTCATACTACTCTTTCGATATATAATCGAATGGTTTTGAAAAAAAAATCATTTTTGCATATCGAACTCGAAGTGCCATGCTATTATTACTTAATATTGGCGCAGGCATAGTTTTCTTTTTTTTTTTTTCTAGAAAAAAGAATCATTGGCGCCAAGCGTGAGGGAATGCTATACGTTTGGTAAATGCTCCTCCTACCAAAAGAAGAGATCCCATTGAAGCGGCTAATCCTACGCATACTGTCTGTACTTGTGCTTCTATCAATTGCATAGTATCAAAAATACCCATTCCGGATATTACCTCTCCGCCCGGAGAATTTATAAGCAAATACAAATCTTTGTTCTTGTCCTCTAGATTGAGAAATATC